ACGAGAAATAATAAGAATAGGGCTTTACTTGTCTGTCTATTTCGGTTTAAGAATAGAACACAACCTTTTTTATTCTTTTTTTTACATCAAATTATAATTTAAAATTCCACAAGTTTAAATAAAAATTTTATTCATATTTTTTTGATAGAATTGCTATGCTTAGTGTGTGACTCGTTGGTTTTTGCTATAATTACGTCTAAAACGGTAAGAACCCATAATATGAAGTATGAACTAATAACTATAGAACTAATAACCAACTCATCGCATCACATTATCCAAATCCAAAGAAACAGTCAAGATATGCTTTTTTAATCCTATCATTGCAGCAACTGAATTTTTTTTATGCTAACTAAAAAAATCGAATTAATTTTTAAGTAAAACAAAATGAAAATAAACAAAATAAAAAAGATACGGATAAATGGAAAGGTGAGAGAAAGAAAAAAATGAATATAATATAAAAGATATATGATTTCAATATAATATATATGGTCTTTGAAACATTTCATAAACGACAACAATGTAATAAAGCATTAATAAATTTTTAATAAAGATTTAAAGATTCTCGGATAATTATATGAGATGAATCTGTGAAAAAAGCGTATGAGCTTCAAGCCAATAAAGACTAAGGGGGTTGGCTCAATAACTAATTTCATTACGAGCTCTGTTGTCGAATTCAGGTCTAACTATTAATTAAATCAAGAAGCGGTGGGAACGATGGAACCCGTGAATACAAAAGATTCAGTTGCAAAAGAATCCTGATGATTCAGTGGGAAGGATGGCGGAATGAACCCGAAATCAATTCATATAGTCTGAAAAAAAATAAAATAAACTAACTCTACAATTGAAATAGAGATTGAAAGAGGAAACATTCGCCCGCGAAAATTTTTTTTTTATCATTTATATTAGATATATAAAATATCTAATCTAATTTAATAAATTAAAAGAATCTATAAGAATCTCTTTATTCAGTAGATTATTCCGTGTATATCTTAATTATATCTCTTCTGAATTTAAATTTTTTCATTTGCGAGGAGCCGGATGAGAAGAAACTCTCATGTCCAGTTCTGTAGTAGAGATGGAATTACATAAATAACCATCAACTATAACCCAAAAAGAACCAGATTCCGTAAACAACATAGAGGAAGACTGAAGGGAATATCTTATCGAGGAAATCATATTTGTTTTGGAAGATATGCTCTTCAGGCACTTGAACCCTCTTGGATCACGTCTAGACAAATAGAAGCGGGACGCCGAGCAATGACACGAAATGCACGTCGCGGCGGAAAAATATGGGTACGCATTTTTCCAGACAAACCCGTTACAGTAAGACCTGCGGAAACACGTATGGGTTCGGGGAAAGGATCTCCTGAATATTGGGTAGCTGTTGTCAAACCAGGTCGAATACTTTTTGAAATAAATGGGGTAGCAGAAAATATAGCCCGAAGGGCTATCTCAATAGCAGCATCTAAAATGCCTATACGAACTCAATTCATTATTTCAGGATAGAAACGTAGAACCAAAGGAAATAGATCTTTTTTTTGACAAACAATATTTCTTTTTAGTCCTTTGCTTTTATATTTGCATTGAAAGAACAGATAAAAAAATATGATTCAACCTCAGACCTATTTGACTGTAGCAGACAACAGCGGAGCTAAAAAATTGATGTGTATTCGAATCATAGGAGCTAGCAATCGTCGATATGCTCGTATTGGCGATGTTATTGTTGCTGTGATCAAAGAAGCAATACCAAATTCGCCCTTAGAAAGATCAGAAGTAATAAGAGCTGTAATTGTACGTACCTGTAAAGAACTCAAACGTGACAACGGTATTATAATAAGATATGATGACAACGCTGCGGTTATCGTTGATCACGAAGGAAATCCAAAAGGAACTCGAGTTTTTGGTGCGATTGCCCGGGAATTGAGACAAAACTTTACTAAAATAGTTTCATTAGCTCCTGAGGTATTATATATCGTTGATCACGAAGGAAATCCAAAAGGAACTCGAGTTTTTGGTGCGATTGCCCGGGAATTGAGACAAAACTTTACTAAAATAGTTTCATTAGCTCCTGAGGTATTATAAGCCTCAGAAATAGGATATTTGAATGAGATAGTAGACTGTATATCACGTATATACCTTTCAAAAAAAAAAAAGAAAAAAAAAAACTAAGAAAAAAGCATGTTGATTATAAAAAAATTTGGAGACACCGCTGATTTTAGTTCACCATGGGTAGGGACACTATTGCTGATATAATAACCTCTATACGAAATGCTGACATGAATAGAAAAGGTACGGTTCGAATAGCATCGACTAACATCACCGAAAACATTGTTAAAATACTTTTACGAGAAGGCTTTATTGAAAACGTGAGAAAACATCAAGAAGGAAAGAATCTTTTTTTTGTTTTAACTCTGCGACATAGAAGAAATAGGAAAGTACCATATAGAAATACTTTATATTTAAAAAGAGTCAGTCGACCTGGTTTACGAATCTATTCGAACTATCAGGGAATTCCTAGAATTTTAGGAGGAATGGGGGTTGTAATTCTTTCTACCTCTCGCGGTATAATGACAGATCGGGAGGCTCGACGAGAAGGAATTGGTGGAGAAATTTTATGTTATATATGGTAATTCCTCTAACATCGAATATCTGAATTAGATCAAAAATTGCCTAGAATGAAAGAAAAAAAAAGATTCATAACAATTTGATTACTGAATCACTCCCTAGAGGTATGTTCTGGGTTCGTTTAGATAATGAAGATCGGATTCTAGATTTTATTTCATAAAGGATACGACGGAGTTCTATACAGATTCTATCAGAATGATTGAACCAGAGGTCATAGATACAATTTATAGACTCTGCACTAAGGATTCAAATGATTAAAAGGTTTTGTAACTCTAACACCCCTTGTTCGCGAGAATACAATTCAAAATTTCAAATATAAAGAAACTTTTTTTCTTCCAAAAACTAGAGTCAGAATTTAAATTAAGGAATGACAAATATGAAAATAAGGGCTTCTGTTCGTAAAATTTGTGAAAAATGTCGTCTGATCCGCAGGCGGGGACGAATTATAGTAATTTGTTCTAACCCAAAACATAAACAACGACAAGGATAACTATTCTACTATAACTCAAAAAACTAAAAGAGGACTCTCTTGAGTACTGGAATGTAAAAAAAAAATGAAGAATTTGTTTTGACATGAAATGGATATATCCATATATCTCTGACTCATATTTATGAAATTATGAATGATAAAATATGGCAAAACCTATACCAAAAAAAGGTTCACGTAAAAATGGACGTATTAGTTCGCGTAAAAGTGCACGTAAAATCCCAAAAGGCATTATCCATGTTCAAGCAAGTTTCAACAATACCATTGTGACTGTTACAGATGTACGAGGTCGGGTTGTTTCTTGGGCTTCTGCCGGTACTTGTGGATTCCGAGGTACAAAAAGAGGGACACCATTTGCGGCTCAAACCGCAGCAGGAAATGCTATTCGTACAGTAGTGGAGCAGGGCATGCAACGAGCAGAAGTCGTGATAAAAGGTCCTGGTCTCGGACGAGATGCAGCATTACGCGCTATTCGTAGAAGCGGTATACTATTAAGTTTCGTACGAGACGTAACCCCTATGCCACATAATGGCTGTAGGCCTCCTAAAAAAAGGCGTGTGTAAAAAAAAGCATTGAAGAGATTTCAAGAGAAATAAACGATTCAAAGATATTTATAATATATTAATATTACTATGGTTCGAGAGAAAATCCGGGTATCTACTCGGACACTGCAGTGGAAGTGTATTGAATCAAGAACAGATAGTCAATGTCTTTATTATGGGCGCTTTATTCTTTCTCCACTTATGAAAGGTCAAGCTGACACAATAGGCATTGCAATGCGAAGAGCTTTACTTGGAGAAATGGAAGGAACATGTATTACACGTGCAAAATCAGATAAAATACCACATGAATACTCTACCATCGTAGGGATTCAAGAATCAGTCCATGAAATTTTAATGAATTTGAAAGAAATCATATTTAGAAGTAATCTATATGGAACTTGTGAAGCGTCTATTTGTGTTAGGGGCCCCCGATGCATAACTGCCCAAGATCTCATTTTGCCATCTTATGTAGAAATAGTTGACAATACACAACATATAGCTAGCTTAACGGAACCCATTTTTTTGTGTATTGGATTACAACTCGAGCGAAATCGCGGATATCATATAACACCGCCCAATAACTTTGAAGACGGAAGTTATCCTATAGATGCTCTATTCATGCCTGTTCGAAACGTGAATCATAGTATTCATTCTTATGGAAATGGGAATGAAAAACAAGAAATACTTTTTCTCGAAATATGGACAAATGGTAGTTTAACTCCGAAAGAAGCACTTTTTGAAGCCTCTCGAAATTTAATTGATTTATTTATTCCTTTTCTCCATGCGGAAGAAGAAAACTTACATTTAGAGGACAATAAATATAAAGTTTCATTACCACTTTTTACCTTTCACGATAGATTGGATAAAAAAAAAAAAAAAAAAAAAAAAATGGCATTGAAATCCATTTTTATTGACCAATTAGAATTGCCACCTAGGATCTATAATTGCCTCAAAAAGTCCAATATACATACATTAGCGAACCTTTTGAGTCAAGAAGATCTTATTAAAATTGAACATTTTGATATAGAAGACGTAAATAAAATTTTTGACACTCTAGAAAAACAATTGGGAATTGAGTTACATTTAACAAAAATGGATTGAATTTTACAGACTAAATCAAGAATTAATTTGAATAGATAAATGTATCTAGGGAAAAGTCACTTCAAGGTGACTTTTCCCTAGATACACATGTTGTGCTATTTCACAATGGAATCAATTTAAAAAAGACCTAAAGTTAGAGATTTATCAATAGGTAATGTTGCTCCAATACCTAACCAAAGGGCCACTGTGGTACCAACCAAAAAGACGGTTGTAGCTACTGGACGACGAAATGGATTTTGGAATTTATTAACATTCTCTAAAAAAGGAACTGTTAATAATCCCGCAGGTACTGAAACCATTAAAAGAACGCCTAATAACTTATTAGGTACTGTACGAAGTATTTGAAATACTGGAAAAAAATACCATTCTGGTAATATTTCCAAAGGAGTTGCAAACGGATCTGCCGGCTCACCAATCATTGATGGTTCTAAAACCGCTAAGCCTACGTTACATGCAATGGTACCGAGAATTACGACGGGAAAAATATATAAAAGATCATTAGGCCATGCGGGCTCCCCATAATAATTATGCCCCATCCCTTTTGCTAATTTAGCCCTTAATACAGGATCATTCAAGTCAGGTTTTTTTGTTATTAGGATAGGTGAATAGATATTTAATATTAGATTAAATTCATCCCCCGAAAGAGCCGGACACGCTGATTTTTCATCATCCGGCTCGAGCAAGAATCAAAAGAACCGAACGTATCCAGAATATATATCTTATCAATATGAATGGTTATTCGGGAAGGATTTGCGTTCTTGTTCTTACAAAAAAAAGCTCAACACCCAAGTAGGCTTACAAGGTTGATCATGATCAAATGCTTTCTGGGTCGTCTCATACCTTGTGGCTGGTTTTTTTTCTCCAACATTTTTGGAGATTTTTTTTTCGTCGATTCAATTTTAATATATATTTTAAATAAAGGGTTTACTTGTTACTAATATAGCCTAGCCTCTATCTGTTCTTTAGATCCCTTGTTTCACTCCGATAGTATCATAGATCAGGTCAATGCAGAGGAAATGGATGCATTTCAATACTATTCAAACGATTTGAAAATAATAATTCATTAATTATATATAATAATAATATTTATATATATAGTAAAAAAATATAATTTTTTTTTTTCGAATATCACACATTCAACTGGATCTTACGGAGCCCCTTCATGCATGACATGATTCAGGGTTGATCATAGAATAAAATTTCTTTACACGAACCAGCCTATCCTCTGTATAGGACTTACTTATACGGCGGTTGGACAAAAGACACGTTGGATTATGAATTTCAATGTGGCAGGAGCATATACCTGCACAGCCTAATCAATAGTTCAAGTCACACACTCCCATAATCCTTTTTTTTTCGGAGAATTGCCTTCAACTAGTGATGTTATGTTAAATAACTAAATATAATATCAATATTATAGAGTTGAAGGAAAATGTCCAAATACATGGATTTTTATTTTCAATAATCCATACATGTAGCAATGAAATACTATTGTTCTTCCCCCAAACACAAAATGAGAGATTACAAATATCTATGATATACCCTTTAATTTTATTCTATAAGGGACCAGAAATACCTTGTTTACGTATCATTAAAAAATGCATTAACATAAATACGGCAGTAAGAAGAGGCAATACAAAAGTATGTAAACTATAAAAACGAGTCAAAGTGGATTGTCCCACACTAGCACTGCCACGCAATAACTCTACCAAAGGCGATCCTACTACAGGAATAGCGTCAGGCACACCTGTTACAATTTTGACTGCCCAATAACCAATTTGATCCCGAGGTAAGGAATAACCAGTTACACCAAAAGATGCGGTCAATACAGCCAGAACGACGCCCGTAACCCAAGTCAATTCGCGGGGTTTTTTAAACCCACCGGTAAGATATACACGAAATACATGCAGGATCATCATTAGAACCATCATACTTGCCGACCAACGATGAACTGATCGTATTAACCAACCAAAGTTAGCTTCCGTCATTATATATTGAACAGAAGCAAAAGCCTCGGTAACGGTTGGACGATAGTAAAAAGTCATAGCAAAACCCGTAGCTACTTGTACTAAAAAACAAGTAAGCGTAATTCCTCCTAGACAATAAAAAATGTTGACATGAGGAGGAACATATTTACTAGTTATATCATCTGCAATCGCCTGAATCTCGAGACGTTCTTCGAACCAATCATATACTTTATTGAGATAGGTAAAATGCTAAAAGCCCCCCCTCTAAGAACCGTATATGAGAATTTTATCTCGTACGGCTCAAGCAAACACACCTAAATAAAGGTTAAAGCCTCTTAATCTCTTTTTTTTCTTTTCGGCAGGTGCGAAGGAATAAAAAAACGAAAGTAAATTTTTTTATTTGCGGTGATAATGCCAATATATCAAGTCGGCTCATCTATTTTTCTGTTAATTGTTATTGCGGGCCTCTTGAATATTCTCTTTTCCTATTTTATTTTTTGTCTTTTATTTTTTATTTTTTTAGACCGGGGCTTTTTTTATCAGTTATAGGAATTTATCTTGTTAAGACTCTATGAATTGATTGAAACCCTAGATTCATACTATAAACCACGATGACTCAGTAAAACCTAAAAGCTAAGCCCAAGGATTCCTTGAGTAAGAACCGTTGGATCATCACTTATTCAACCAATAGCAGAGGTATACTGAAAAAAAATACCAAAAAATTTGTCTGTTTATTAAAGAACATAAGCATTAAAGAGTTTGAAAGAAGAAAAATCTTTCGCTTTATAATGTCTAATTCTTTTTTTCAAAAGAAAAATTTGATTGAATCCGATCGCGAGGTCTGAATATTAAATAAATATGAATCATAGTTAAAATATTTCTTCATCCATTTTAGATATTCCGTGTTCCAGATACAAAAAAAATATCCGACGAAGTAGACCCATCTCTATCCGGATAAGATGACAGACTCGTTCTCTGTACTCTCAATAGGATCAATTATAACAAGTCACACACTCATATTCCGGAAATACAGAAAGAAAGAAATTCCGCGATCGAACTACCAAAAAAAGGCGTTAAAAAAAGAAAGCGTAGCCCTAAAAATGCATTTTGTATTGAAAGGATAGAACTTCTTGGTTCTTTTGAATTCCCTTTATCTTGGAGATTTAATTCATTGAAATTCCATCCAATAAAACAGAAGAATTATAAATTTCCAAAATAATACATAAGAATATTGCAAATAAAGCCATTGCAACTCCCATTAAAGGAGTAGTTCCCCATCCAGGAGCTACCTTACCATATTCCGAATTCAACGGTTTCAATAAAACCCCTACGGTAGTTGGTTTTGGACGAGATCTAGAACTACCCTCAACGGTTTGTGTAGCCATAAACCCTTTATTTTGTTATTGAGATCTGTTGACTTTGTATACCATTCCATTGTAAATAAATGATTTTATCATAGATCCATTGGGGTCTTGAAATTATATAATAATGGAAACAGCAACCCTAGTCGCCATCTTTATATCTGGGTTACTTGTAAGTTTTACTGGGTATGCCTTATATACCGCTTTCGGGCAACCCTCTCAACAATTAAGAGATCCCTTCGAGGAACACGGGGACTAGTTGACGTGATGCACCTTCTGATATCATTTGATATCATTCCAATATCAGAAGGCGCATCACTTCAATTGAGATAATGAAAAATCATTTCACCTTTTTAGTTGGAACTTTCGGGGGTTCCCGAAAAAAGATAGCGAAAAAAATTATCCCTAGGGTCGAGACTAATAAAAATGTATAAACCAATGCTTCCATAGATTTTATTGTGGTTTACAATTATAGCTTCCATACCTGTTTACTCGAGATTATTTTCCCGATAATGATAAAAAGAAAAAAAAAAGTATCCTATGTCAAATCACAACAAAAATATAGGAAACAATTTTGTATTAGACTCCTTGTCTTCTTGTAGTTGGATCCCCAAGTTTTTGGAATGCTCCAAATTCTACCTGAGCATCTAAATCGGGGTCAATACCCGCAAAAACATCTCTGAACAAGGTTCTAGCCCCATGCCAAATGTGTCCAAAGAAGAAGAGTAGGGCAAAGGAAGCATGTCCAAAAGCAAACCAACCCCTTGGACTACTACGAAAAACACCATCAGATTTCAAAGTAGCACGGTCCAATTCAAAAATTTCACCCAATTGAGCACGTCTAGCATATTTTTTTACAGTAGCAGGATCGCTATAACTGACTCCGTTGAGTTCACCGCCATAGAACTCAACAGTTACACCTACTTGTTCAACGCTATACTTAGATTCTGCTCTTCTAAAAGGAACGTCAGCTCTAACAATTCCATCCCCATCTATCAAAACGACAGGAAACGTTTCAAAAAAGGTAGGCATACGGCGTACAAAAAGTTCACGTCCGCCTTTCTCTCTAAAAATGGGGTGTCCTAACCATCCAACAGCTATTCCATCGCCGTTGTCCATTGAGCCCGCTCTAAATAATCCTCCTTTAGCCGGATTATTGCCGATGTAATCATAAAAAGCTAATTTCTCGGGAATTTTAGACCAAGCTTCGGCTAAACTTTGATTTTCGGCTAGCCCAGCACTTACTCTTCGGTATATTTCTTGCTGAAAGTATCCCTGATCCCATTGATAACGAGTGGGGCCAAATAATTCGATCGGAGTAGTTGCTGAACCATACCACATAGTTCCGGCAACAACAAAAGCTGCAAAAAAGACAGCAGCGATACTACTCGAAAGAACGGTTTCAATATTGCCCATACGTAATCCTTTGTATAGACGTTGAGGCGGACGGACACTAAGGTGGAATAGACCTGCTAATATGCCTAATGTACCTGCTGCAATATGATGAGAGGCGATTCCTCCTGGAACAAAAGGATCAAAACCTTCCACACCCCATGCTGGACTTATAGGTTGTACTTTTCCAGTTAGTCCATAAGGGTCGGATACCCAGATCCCGGGACCATACAAGCCTGTTACATGAAATGCGCCAAAACCAAAACAAGCCACCCCGGAAAGAAATAAATGAATTCCAAAAATCTTAGGCAAATCCAACGAAGGTTTTCCTGTACGTTCATCAGAAAAGATTTCTAAATCCCAATACACCCAATGCCAAATAGCTGCTAAAAAGCACAAACCAGAAAACACAATATGTGCTCCAGCCACACCTTCGTAACTCCAAATACCCGGATCGGTTATAGTCCCCCCTGCAATACTCCAACCGCCCCATGAATTGGTTATTCCTAAACGAGTCATGAAGGGTATAACGAACATACCCTGTCTCCACATTGGATCAAGAACGGGATCAGAGGGATCAAAAACAGCTAATTCATATAGAGCCATCGAACCAGCCCAACCGGCAACTAGCGCTGTATGCATTATATGGACAGAAATCAACCGGCCGGGATCATTCAATACGACAGTATGAACACGATACCAAGGCAAACCCATAGAAATCCCCCTTTATCAAAGAAAAATGACACTATGTAACTTTATTGCATTAGAAAAGACTATGATTATCCAATGAACTTCTTTTTGTTCACTGGATTATCTCGGAACAAGGGTTAATTTTTATTCTATTCGATTGGTAATATATAGAACAATTATGTTTGTTAGGAACAAAGAGAAACAAATCTATTCTATATCCGATAAGTATCAATACGCAATGGGAAGTTAATACCATCTTGTATCAGTAAAAACTTTGCTACTTGGTGATTATTGGAAAGTAATATTCCTAAGAAATTTCCTTTATTTATTTTATTCTATACTTCATTTTAAACTAAACTTTTATAATCTATGCATAACATATGATATTTTGGTATTATGAAGACAATAACTCTATTATTACGTTTCCACATCAAAGTGAACCATAGTACTTAATTTTTTCTTGGATTTAATGCCTATTGGTGTTCCAAAAGTTCCCTTTCGAAGTCCTGGAGAGGAAGATGCATCTTGGGTTGACGTATAGTGCGACTTGTCAGATATATTAGGTCGTATGGGATTTTCCCGTTCTCTCTCCCGATTGAGATATCCCCCCTTTCGCCCAAGAAAGATTGATTGAATCATAAAAAATTTGGAGCGTGAAAGGCAATTAGATCCTTTTATGAGTTTTAGGGGGATTCAGATTAACATTATCAATTTAGAATAATTTATTTTTTATGGTTGGCTCGGTGGGACCAAAAAAATGAAGTACCAGGGCTCCGTTTATCAAAAACCCAATTACATTTTGGGAATATATTGCAAATTACTGGTATTATATATATTTACTTTAACTTTTAACTAACTGTTTTGATTTTAAATCAAAATAAACAATTATAGAATAAACAAACGGTATTTTAATCTTACGAATAAAGTAAAAAATATGTTGAATTTTTAATTTGACGAAAGAAAAGATAAAAAAAAATATGTGGTATTAGAAAAATTTGTCCTATATGTGCAAATAAAAATCGGGCAGATCTTTACCCGGAGTAGAGCATAAACCTAAAAGAATTCAAAAGGCCCATTCAAGAACAAGAAAATGACATCGTGATTTGGATCTCGATGAACTGATACATCAATGAAAAGGAAGTTCAATAAGTTTAGTAAATTTTATTTTTTTTAGTCTAAATTTTTAATTATAATATATTATGGATAAATTATGAGTAATTGGGAAAAGGGGCAAAAAATAAAATTTCTTGAAAAATAGAAGAGAAAAAAATTATAAATTATAATATAATTTTTTTTTTTTTAACATTAAAATTGTGAAAACCTAAAAAAAAAAATAAAAAAAGAATCGAATCTATACATTGATTTTTTCACAATTTTTTTTTGAACCGTTTGCATAAAAAGGTGCATGTACGGTTTCTAAGGGATGCCATTTTATCCTAATCAATCGACTTTATCGAGAAAGATTACTTTTTTTAGGCCAAGAGGTCGATAGCGAGATCTCGAATCAACTTATTGGTCTTATGGTATATCTCAGTATCGAGGATGATACCAAAGATTTGTATTTATTTATAAATTCTCCTGGCGGCTGGGTAATACCTGGAGTAGCTATTTATGATACTATGCAATTTGTGCGACCAGATGTACATACAATATGTATGGGGTTAGCTGCTTCAATGGGATCTTTTATCCTGGTCGGAGGAGAAATTACCAAACGTTTAGCATTCCCTCACGCTTGGCGCCAATGAGTTTTTTTTTGAGAGAAAAACAAATACGATGCCTTCACCATATTAAAAATGAAGTAATAATAGCATGGCACTTTGAATTCGATATGATAAAATTTTTTCTATTTTTTATTTTCAAAACATTCGATTTTGTATCGAAAGGGTAGTATGAGATGAATAATATTCCCAATTTTTTTTTGGGAGTCCGTTTCAGCGTCACAAACCTTTTTCATATCAAAAAAGATTTTCTGTTTGAAAGAGTACAAAAAAAGACTTTTTTCCTTATTTTTCGAATCAAAAAGAAACTTTGGGATTGCTGACTTATAGACGAAATAAATATAAAGCAACGGAGCCATCGTAGTATTTCTAAACTCCTCCGAAAAGAAGGGTGGTAATTGGATCATTTACTGAAACGGGATCTGATCGATCCTCTTTTTTTCTTTCTTTCATGGACAAAAGTAAATTCCATTGTAAAGCCGTATGCAATGCTAAAAAAATGCACGTACGGTTGTTCAATTCTATCTATATATTTTAATTTAATTTTATTCTGTATTTTTTCTATTAACCCCCTCGGGCGCGAAAGAAGAACCCCCCTTAAGGTATATCATCAGGGTAATGATTCATCAACCTGCTAGCTCTTTTTACGAGGCTCAAACGGGAGAATTTATCTTGGAAGCGGAAGAACTATTGAAATTGCGCGAAACCCTCACAAGGGTTTATGTACAAAGAACGGGCAAACCCTTATGGGTTGTATCCGAAGATATGGAAAGGGATGTTTTTATGTCAGCAACAGAAGCCCAAGCTCATGGCATTGTTGATCTTGTAGCGGTCGAATAAAAAAAAGAAAAAAGTTAAACATTTTAGTTTTCCATTTTATCTTGTCACTGGATTTATCTTAAGATTCTATTAACTAGAAAAGCATTTGGTTAGGATTGATCTAAACCTGCTCATTTTGTATATAATACAGCATGCCAACTATTAAACAACTTATTAGAAACACAAGAAAACCAATCAGAAATGTCACGAAATCCCCCGCTCTTCGGGGATGTCCTCAGCGCCGAGGAACATGTACTAGGGTGTATGTGTGACTCGTTCAGATTATGAGCTGGAACAAAAGCAAATACAAAGAAAATAAAAAATTTTTCCGGTATCAATGATCCGTACGGGTGAATAGGATAAAAATGAAAAATTCAAGCGACTCTCTAAAAAAAAGCTCTATTCATCTAATTTATGGTTTTTTTTAGTGTAAATCTAAAAAAAAAATTTCCCTTTGGTAGCGTTAACGTTATCCATTTAGCGGGAAATCCTTTTTTAAGAGAAAAAATTTATACTCCCTTTAATTTGCAAGAACGGACTAACAGGGTCAGCTATCCAGCTAACCTTCAAAATAAAATACCGTTACTATATAGGTGGATCTAATTGTGAAAGATTTTTTACTGGATAATTCATGGGTAGAGCCAAAAAAAGTTTGAACTGTACAAGTTATCAATATACAAAAATGAAATAAGGGGCTCCGGTGTATAGAGAGGACCTCACTGTTTAAGAAGGAACCATAGAAACGAAGGAACCCCACTATTTCTTTTTTTTTTTCTATATGAAAATAGAATTTTAAATTTCCATTTATTAATTAAAAAATTTTAATAAAATTTCTTAGTTTTTTTGTCTTGTTTCAAGACGCAATGTCGAAAAAAAAACTAAAAATAGTGGTCGGGAAGGTTATAGCAGCAAAAGCCATTGGGATTTTTTTTATACATTGGAAAAATTCGTTTTGTTATTAATAGACCAGGAGGATAGAAAAGAATAACTCAATGAAAGAAAATCAATTTGTTATTCATCAAAGTTTCATTTATTCAATGACTAGAGTTAAACGAGGATATATAGCTCGCAGACGTAGAACAAAAATTCGTTTATTTGCATCAACCTTTCGAGGGGCTCATTCAAGACTTACTCGAATCATTGCTCAACAGAAAATAAAAGCTTTAGTTTCGGCTCATAGGGATAGAGATAGGCAAAAGAGATATTTTCGTCGTTTATGGATCACTCGGATAAACGCAGTAATTCGCGAAAGGGGGGTGTGCTATAATTATAGTATATTTATGCACGATCTATATAAGAGACAGTTGCTTCTTAATCGTAAAGTACTTGCACAAATAGCTATATTAAATAGGAACTGTCTTTATATCATTTCAAATGAGATCATACAAAAAGAAGATTGGAAAGAATGCCCCGAAATGGTTTAAATTAAATTCCCCGGAGTTTATTCTCCGGGAGTATAGAATCGAAATAAGTCTGATAAAATACACTAAATATAGATTAGATAAAAAGAAACAAAAACATTCAAAATAAAAACGATTTTTCCCAATTTTTTATCTTACATTATGATTATGATACAAAAAAATCGGGAATTTCGGGGTTTTTTAGAACCAAGACTCAATCCATGTTTGAGTTCAGATTCCTTTTTTGATTCAATTATCAATTACATTATTATAAAAAAAAAAAAAAAAAAGCACATTTTTTATTTATTTTTGGTTCTCAAACTATAAGTTCTATTAGTTGACTCGGTTCTTTCAAATTGTTTCTCATTATTAAGAAAGGGTAATAACGATAAAATACGAGCTTGTTTTATAGCAATAGTAATTAATCGTTGTTGTTTCAAGGTTAATCTATTTACCCGCCTAGATAAAATTTTTCCTTGTTCACTAATAAATCGACTAATTAAACTCATGTTTCTATAATCAATTCGATCCCCCGGTTGGATCGGGGGCAAACGCCTCCGAAAAGATCGCTTGGATTTAATAAAAGGTCGCTTGGATTTATCCATAGTTTGTTTAAGTTATGTACCGAAAATCCTACTTCTTAATTATAATTTTTTTAGGTCCAGCCGAAATAGGATTTGGTTTATTTATTTTTCTTTTTTTTATTTATTTTTTATAATATTTATATATAAATAGAAAATAGAAAAAAATAGTAAATAATATATAATTATAATGAAAATCTTTTTGTCTTGTCCCTTTCATTAAAAGGATGATAGCCAGACGTTTTTATTTCTTTATCTCTCCATGAATGGTATGTTTGTAACAATAGGAACAGAATTTTCGTAATTCTAACCGACTTGGTGTATTGTGTCGATTCTTTTGAGTAATATATCTGGAAACGCCTCTTGATTCCTTATTAACACTCTTTCGAACACAACTATTACATTCTAAAATAACTTTAACTCGGACATCTTTCCCCTTAGCCATGTCCCTCCTTTTTTTTTTATTTTTTTCAAAAAATTTTTCTATTTTTTTCGACAAAAAAAAAAGAATTCGTTGCAATCAATAGAGTAATATATAGTAATAGTTTAAAAATTAACAATTATAGATTATAGTACGTAATCAAATTCAAAAAGTTTCTAACTAAACGTCTACTCACATTCTTTTTTTTAAGTATCTTGTATAATACTCTTATGCTAAATCCACTTTTTTTTTCCGTTCTCTACCCCTCTACCTTTTCTTCTTTAATTGCCTTTTTTTTTAAAAGGGCAATTAAAGAAGAAAAGGTAGATTTAACGTCATCAAAACTTGAGTTCAGACTCGAATGAAAAAAGGGGGTATTAGTCACAGAAAATCTATTCTATCTCTAATCCTCATTAAACCCTTACCATGTTAATAACTAGAATGAAAAAACGGGAATGTCAACGCATCTGGGAAAAAACGATTGATTTCTATTAATAGACCGGCTAAAGACCCAAACCATAGAGTACTTAGTACCGGTGCTACGGAAAGATATGTTTTTATATCTCGCATGGAAAACTCTCCTTCTTAATTTATTTAATGTATAAAATAAAGGTAATACATATCTAATCTATGAACAGATGTATATATAGATAGTCAAGGATTACTTGGGTTTGTAAAGGAAATGCATATAATATATAATATAAAAGCTTTTATATGATATGAGAACAAAAAGAAGAAATGGCATGGCAAGATAAACAATGTCATTTTATGGTAAATTAAGGATATGGAAAACAAGACAAGGATTCTTTACAATTAGACTATTGTAACCAATTGAATTGAAATGAAAGGGATGTAGCGCAGCTTGGTAGCGCGTTTGTTTTGGGTACAAAATGTCACGGGTTCAAATCCTGTCATCCCTACCAAATTACTTTGACTCTATGAAGTAAGGAGGAATTTGTTGAAATTGGGTAAAATTAGATATAAGGAATCCCTCATTTTTTGAGGGATACTAGATCTAATCAGTATCGTATGTATACAGGATTGTAGATAGAGTTTTGGGTTACAAAAAACGACACATCTATTGTGATTAAGAAAGCGCTCTTAGTTCAGTTCGGTAGAACGCGGGTCTCCAAAACCCGATGTCGTAGGTTCAAATCCTACAGAGCGTGATTCCATTCTTGCTAGGTCGAAGTTAATTCGCGAATTAGACTGAAATAAATAACAGAAAAAAAAAAAAGGAATCTAAAACTGACCCCCTTATCTCCACTCCACAGGAAGTCAAAAAAATTAATTAATTTAATCAAAAGTCCAACTGATCACCACGTCTGTATTGTAAATATGCAGTTACAAATAATCCAGCCAAAGTTATAGGAATTAGACCTAAAACGATTCCAAATAGAAAAACTTCAATCATTTCAATTCGTTTGAAACAAAAAAAAGAAAGGTAATATCTATCCCTAAAATTTAATTGGAATTGCCTAGGAATCTCAATAAACAAAAAATGTCAATTGCCACCTCTAAAAGAATTCGACATAAAGATTTCTTGAGTTGTTCATTCAATTAATTTCAAATAAGTCGTATCTTGTTCAAACCTATAAACAGAACGGAAGTTATAGTTAAAGCCGCTAGTAAAAAACCAAAATAACTAGTTAGAGTAGGCATGAAGGAGCTAAATGGAATATGTTCTTTTTATGCATATGTTTATAAAGCACTTACCTAAGTTTCAATTTTTAAAGGTTTGAGGAAAAATAAACAAAAATTAATAGTTAAAATTTTTTTTTTAGAAGAAGCAGTTGTTTTTGATTCATCAACTATTACATTACTTTAAAGTAAGGGCGGTATAAAAAAAATGACTTATTATCTGTGACATCTACACAGCTCGTGATTTTGAATCAACAGATTTTTTGAAAAACTCTTGAATAAACTAATCTAATATTAAAAAAATAAGAACTCTGCCATAGAATTTAATTTAAAAATGTAATTTTTAATCGCTTTGATTATACCGAGAATAAAATTAAAAAATCATTTCGAGTTTGTTCTTTTTTTTTAGAACAAAAAGTTATGTTATAAAAAAAACGCTTTTAAATGAAAAAGGAACTCATTAGACTCAGCAATCGAGTTCATCGATCTAAAAAATATTTTGAATAACAAGAAAAATTTTTTCGCCCAATTGGATTCTAAGACTAGTAATTGTTATTAGCTTTGCCGTTAATACGTTTTATATTCCATATAATATTTTTTAATATTCTATATATATATATATAGTTAGGTAAAAAAGATTGGATCTAAGGAAAGAACCAGAATAAAAAAGGCCACATCACAAATGTTGATTAATAGAAAAAAAATGAATCAAAATTTGTGTTTTCTTTTGATTCACAATTAACTGATTTCTTAAA